TGACTACGTACCACTAAAGGGTTTAATCGCAAACTTGACAGATAACCCAGAAACTCTAAATTATCTTTAGATAATTGATTTATATTGACCTTGTGCGATTGAAACCATACGGAAAAATAACATTGCCATAAATTAACAAAATAATATTTCCATTTATTCATCAGAAGCGGCGTATCCTTTGTTGCCAAAATGCATCTTCCGTAATATCTAACATAATGTATGAAAGGATCCTTGAGCAACCCTAGGATCACCGGAAAATTATTAACAAAAACTTTTAAAAAATGTTGTATTTTTCCATAGAATAAAATTCGCTCAAAAAGGACTTCATAAGATGTCGATCGTAAATGCGAAGACCGCTTGCGTAGAAAAAAAAAGATGGATTCGTATTCACATACATGAGAATTATATAAGAACAAGAAAAATCTTGGATTCAAAATTGATTTTTTTTTAATATAAAAATTCTTCCAATTGCAATACTCGTATAGACAGAACCGAAAAAAATGCAAAGAAGAGGCATCTTTTACCCGGTAACGTAGGGTTTGAACCAAGATTTCTAGATGGATGGGGTAAGGTATTAGTACATCTAACACATAATTAAAATGTGCTAATTTGTCTTCTAAAAAGGGAAATATTGAATGAATTGATTGTAAATTATAAGATTTTTTTAATTGTTTTCCTTGGAAAGAAGATCCTAATCTTAGGGAAAATGGAATTTCTACAATCACTGCAAATAAAACAGATATCATTTGATAATAGAAAAGACTGGTATGCCCCAAAAAGGGATTTTGGTTCAAATCCTTAGTCGGAATAATCAAACGATTCTGTTCATACATTCGCAAAATTAAGCGTTTCACAATTAGTGAACTATATTTTTTGTCATAATCCGTATTTTCCAAGAAAATAGAGCAATTTCTATTTAATCTATTTAAACCATGATCATAAGCAAGTACATAAATATACTCCCGAAAAAAAAGTGGATATAGAAAACTCTGTTGCCGAGCCCCATCGAACTCTAAATATCCTTGAAATTTCTCCATTTGGATTAAAATTCGATTTGAACTGAAGGTAAAGTCTTTATTTTCTTGAGTTCTGAAATGACACATAGTGCGATACAGTCAAAATAAGGTATTAGAAAAAGCAATAGATACCTCATAAACAGGGAGACTGCTAACCGGATTCTCTATCTTTAATATTAATAGGTTTATGTTCGTTATATTATAGAATAACAAAACAAGATGATTAGAAATCCTTTATTTTTTTAACCTAATCGCTCTTTTGATTTTGGAAATATATATATTTTTTATCAATATACTGCTTCTTTTACACACTCCAACCTAACCCAAATGGACTAGGTAAAAAAATAATTAGGACTCATGAAAAAATTGATAATAACACGCAAGAAAAAAATGCCTTCCCATACCCGTATTAGGCACTAATCTATTTTTAACATTTAATTAGATCGGGTAATTTTTCAAATTACGAATGGAAGCTCGTTTATTTTTTTTTCCTGGAATCAGGAAAACTGGTTTTTTTATCCATCCATTTATATTTATTCACTTGACCCAAATTGGAATTCTTTTTTTTTTTTTTCGACATCGAAAAAAAGGTTGTACCGATCAGGAAAAAAAAAAAAATGTTATCTGAATTCTCCCTTGATACGACATGCTATTTTTTCCATTCATTCCTTTCAGGATCAGTCGTGGTCTTACAAACTCTACCGCAGACCTGTACGAATCCTTTTCTTCATACAAATGTGTAAAAGATGCTAGTCGCACTTAAAAGCCGAGTACTCTACCGTTGAGTTAGCAACCCCAAAAAACAACAAAAAAAGAACGTACTGCAAATATGTAGATACAACCAGAATAAAGAAAAAAAAATCCAGTCGTGTGTGCGTCAGGGATAAATGGATCCATTTATCTATGAGAGAATTATATTTGGTCCATACACTGTTGTCAATATGATTGTGAATTTTTCATATAGTGAAAAGAATAGAAAAAAAAAATAAAAAAGCTTAACCCCTTGGTTTGTTAGTTCATACAATGAATGAAAACTAAGCCAGTTAGGGTAATCTAAAATCTTTTTATACTTTTTTCGACCCATTTTTTATGGCCTTTAATTTTTTACCATGAATAAATTATTCATAATAATAATATATATATTAGTTTTATTCAGAATTACTATATTATTTTATATACAGTAAAATTTTGTATTTAGAAAAAAATTAGAATATATATAATATAGATCAAAAAATTTTTTCATAAATTTGTTTATGATTATAAAATATAGTAGTTGTTAGCAGGGTATTTTTTAGTATTCGTACCTTTGGAGGAATACTAATAATAAATCGCAATGCTAATAAATCAAAATAAATATGATGGAAGTGAAAGAGGAGGAAAGAGAAGAGTAAATAAAATTTTATATCAAGCTATATACGAGTCTTTCACATCCTCTTTTTTATATTTCATTAATTCAATTTCGTTTTATTAAGACTTAAATTCCGTAAAAATCCCTGCCTTCTTTGAAATATCATAAACTGTTCTTGTTGGTTGAGCGCCTTTTTTAAGAAAATCGAGAATCACAGGAAGATTTAAATAAGTTTGATTAGTTATCGGATCATAAAAACCCACCTTGCTAAGATCTCTTCCTTCTCTTCGGGATCGAACATCAATTGCAACGATTCGATAAACGGCTCATTGGGATAGATGTATATGAATAATACCCCCCCTAGAAACGTATAAGAGGTTTTAGCCTCGTACGGCTCGAGAAAAAAAATTTCATGATTTAATGAGTAGAAGTTAACTTTAACTCTCTGTATAAAATTCACATAGTAAATTCAAATATTAAATAGATTAATAAAAACATTAAATCAATTAGCCAGTATTGAAACCCTAAATATTTTTTTTCCATAAAAAGCATTCGTACCATTCGTACTCTCGTAACTCAAGTTAAATAACTCTCAAATATCTCACCGGAGAATCCTTAAGTACTTTTTTTATTGAGTAGTCTCTAGCCTTTTTTTTGTTTGTCTCATTTTTTAGAATCAATTTGGATTCTTCATTATGATCTAGTTGTTCAAACAATTGAAAACTGGATTTCCTTGTTTCAGGATTCTTTATCCTTACTTTGAATCTTTAGGTTTAGACATGACTTCGGTGATCTTGACTCGTTTTATTAAAAAAGGGCAGCAACAAGCCCCTTATTTTGTTTATGATTTCTTTTCTTTCTATACAAAGAATCATACAAACGCTTGATTCACGCATGATAGACTTTTGATTCAAAGAATTTGACAATTTTAAGAAAATTCCCCCCTTTTCCATTGTAAAATTGCTTGAAAGGACTTTTTTTTCAATATAAAAAGACTTACGAAGTTGTTCCAACTTATTGATTCGCACTAACCCTAGATCCCTACTCCTGCGAAAGGAATAAAAACTTTCTATTCTCCTCGAGCTCCATCCTGTACTCTTTTTTATATTCCAAAAAAGTGTAGGACTCTAGTAAAATAGAACACAAAATGTCGAGCCAAGAGCACCTTTATTCCTATATAAAAGGTGGCGGATGAAAAAATCCACAGCAGATCATGTCCTTCAATTCAAGTCGCACGTTGCTTTCTACCACATCGTTTTAAACGAAGTTTTACCATAACATTCCTCTAGTTTGTGTAATTGATTCAATTATGGAATCATGAATAGTCATAGTTCAGTCAGTATATCGTAATCTATACTTTTTCTTTCTCTATGAATGGAATAGTGAATTTACGCATAAAGGTTCAGTCAGAATTCAAATGAATTCCATATTAGTTTGAATAGAAATCTATATTTATATATATAAATATAGATATAGATTTTTTTTATTAAAACTCTTAGAATCTATGGTTCTACCTTACTTACCCGCATCACACACAAATTAAAAAAGCAAATAGATTTTTTTGAATTCGGTTGAAATGATGAAAAATAAGTTTATTCTTCTTTTCATTTCAATATTTTATTCTTAAAAAAAAATTGGATTTTTAAACAGAAAGATCGTGTACAAAGGCAATAGAAGATTGATTCCGTAATGACTGTACTCTGGGACGGAAGGATTCGAACCTCCGAATAGCGGGACCAAAACCCGTTGCCTTACCGCTTGGCTACGCCCCATTTCTATTTTTATTCAAGACTACTAAAAGAGTAATATTCCTATTGGTTGTTCGTCAATTCAAAATTAAATGATAGATTACATTGGTGCTAGAGTTTTAACACGTGTAGATAGCAAATCAAACTTACTTTATTGATCATTACATAGAATTCAATTAAGATATTGTATGAAAATATTATTTCTTTAATTCTCATAAGAGAATGAAAGGATTTTTGATTGAGTAAGTTCAACAAAGTCTTTTTAGACTATCTTTCTTTATTTTTTTCCTTATATAAAAAATCTATTAATAACTCAATCAAAATTAAATTATCCACAAGACCACCAATTTTTGTTATGCTTAATATATTTAATTTTATCTGTATTTGTTTTAATTCTGCCCTTTTTTCAAGCACTTTTTTAGTCGCCAAATTGCCGGAGGCCTACGCCTTTTTGAATCCAATCGTAGATGTTATGCCCGTAATACCTCTTTTCTTTCTTCTCTTAGCCTTTGTTTGGCAAGCCGCTGTAAGTTTTCGATGAAATTCTTAATACTGTCTTAAAAAAATTCACGGTTTTTATTCTTCCAACAATTCAAAAGATCAAAAAAATCTTGACGTATGAACGAACTCTCAATTCAAACAGTTAATTTTTTTGGTAGCCAAATCTGGATCATTTCTATTTCCTAAATTTTATCCTCTTTTCCCTAAATGAAAGAACCTAATTAGATTCGAGTTCACCAAAAAAATATCTAGATGTTGGTATGCAAATCTGTTTGAATATGAAAGATCCGACTATTATCTTAATTACAAATGACTTTCTGAAACCTTTTTTTTTATTTATTGGTATCAAAATTAGATATTTGGTATAAAAATAGAGAATCTATTCTCTTTTTTTTTTTTTTTTTAGTAAGATCTTGGAGATTTTGTAATGCTTACTCTCAAACTTTTTGTATACACTGTAGTTATATTCTTTGTTTCTCTCTTCATATTTGGATTCCTATCTAATGATCCAGGACGTAATCCGGGACGTGAAGAATAAAAAAGAAAGGTTTTTTTTTATTGCTTTATTTAATTAGTGGAAATGCTCGAATTTTATTAGTATTTTATCTATTACACACCATCAAAAGGAGAAAGGGAAAGAGAGGGATTCGAACCCTCGGTACGATTAACTCGTACAATGGATTAGCAATCCAACGCTTTAGTCCACTCAGCCATCTCTCCTAATCGAAAAGGGATACTTATTAGGTTCCATTAAACAAAAAAAGACTTGAAAAAGAACCTTCTCCGCTTTATTCTTAAAAAGCTTTCTTTTTTTGTATAGATTATTCTTTATTCTTTATATTATATATTAAAATTTTTTTTTTCATTTTCTATATTTTATTATATATATATAAAATATAAAATTTTTTATTATATAAATATATTTATCCTCTATTTATATATATAATATATATATATATTACTATTATATATATATAACTATTTTTATATAACTTTCTCAGTACTTCTAGTTACATTAAAAATTTAGATAAAGATTAGATAAAGAAAAGGCGCAAAATAGAAATAAATAAAACCACACTAATAGAAATAGAGAATCCTTTTTTTATTTTGTCTCGTCAAAACACAAGTAAAAGATCTTTTTTTTTTAATAGCCTGGCCTGGTCAGTCCCCAGCCGGGCCTTTTTTTTTTTTTAAGTTAAAAAGACTTATCCGATGGATTTTTAGACAAAAAATATTTGAAATTAAAAAAAAAAGTGGAATTGAATCTGCTTTTACTAATTTTATTATGTCAACGCTAGAATTTTCTAATTTTTTTTTTCCAATTTTTTTATTACACCCCCGATTACTTTGTTCGACAAAAGGTTAATTTATATGCAATAATTGCATTGTAGCGGGTATAGTTTAGTGGTAAAAGTGTGATTCGTTCCTTTAATCCCTTTAATAGTTAAAGGGTCTCTCGGTTTGATTCATCTTCCGATCAAAAATTTTATTTCTTAAAAGGATTTAGTCCTTTCCCTTTCAATAAAAGATTCAAGGCAGATTATAGATTCTCGTAATTTGTATCCAAAGACTCTAATCAATTGTAAATTTGGATTATGAAATTCCGAAACATAATTTTTGAATTGTATGACTATTTACAATTCAATAAGTATAACAAGAGGATCCATGGATAAAGCTAGAAAAGTTTCTTTCTAATCGTAACTAAATCTTCAGTTCTATTCATTGTTTGGTATAGAAAAAATTGAAGCAAAATAGCTATTAAACGAGAACTTTGGTTTACTAAGGACATCGACATATTATATTGTTTTAGCTCGGTAGAAACCAAATACTTTTCCTAAGGATTCCGTTAAATAGAAATAAAGAACGAAGTAACTAGAAAGATTGTTCGAGTTCGCCTGATCTATCTTCTAGAAGGATCATCTAGAAAGCAAAATTTTCTGTGTAAAGTACCCAGACGAAAAAAAAAAGCTAACATAGATGTTATGGGTCGAATTTGGATTTTGATTTCGTTCCAGTCTTTTTTTATTTGGGAATTTCGCCATCCATCATAAAGGAGCCGAATGAAATCAAAGTTTCATGTTCGGTTTTGAATTAGAGACGTTAAAAATATAAAAATGATGGCTCGACGTCGACTAAAACCCTTAGCCTTCCAAGCTAACGATGCGGGTTCGATTCCCGCTACCCGCTCTAAATTTACAATTGCCCCTTTTTTTTATTAGAGACAATTTTCTCTATTAGAATTGTCTAATAGCAATTGTGTATTGAATTCACTTCAATACACAATTGCTAAAAAGATTTCGCACATTCTTTGTTTTTTTAACAATAGGAAAGTAAAAAAAAGCGAAAAGCGTCCATTGTCTAATGGATAGGACATAGGTCTTCTAAACCTTTGGTATAGGTTCAAATCCTATTGGACGCAATATCAATATAAGATATATTGATATTTATCTATTATTTCCATTTCTATATATTATATATATAATATATTTTGATTCTATTTCGAAAAAAGATAAGAAAGAAATAGAATAAGAAAGAAATTCTGAATGCTTTAAGATTTAATATTAAACAGATATTAGTTATATACTTCTTTCGATTATATATACTTGACTTATAGACTTCTATTTATAGAATTTATTAAAAATTGAATTAAAATTAAAGAGTAAAATTGACTAAAGAATCAAAAAAAAGAACGTTTCGTTTCTTTTTTTATAATTTCTCCTGAAGTAGAAAACGTTCCAGTTGCTCTTGAATACCTTCTTTCAAAAAGCTTTCTGCTTCAGCGGTTAATGTCTTGGTAGAGGCTATGATTTCTTGAAACTGAGGTTTATTTGTTTTTAAGTAAGTGCGTAACTGAACGAGAAATTTTCTTACTTGTCCAATTTCTAAT